GCACGTAATGACAGATCACGGCCATATTATTAAAAGCTTGTGGTAAGAATGGGTTTCGTTCTAGTGCCCGGAAATAATATTCCAAAGCCTTTGTATGCTCTCCATTGCTTGTGTGTATAAGGCCTATGTTATAGAGTATATAACTTCGATCATAGGGATCAATTTCTGGTCGCGTAGCTTCATAATAATTCTGTAAAGCTTCCGCATAATTTCCTTCGGATTGAGCCAACATCCGTTACGGTCGTTCATTCTATTCAAAAAATCTCCGTTCCAGAACCGTACATGAGATTTTCATCTCATACGGCTCCTCCCTTCTGCGCATAGTACTAAGGGGAATAATCCATAGATTAAAAATTGAACTATTCTCATCTCATTATGAACTGAAAGGAACTAGTATTTTTACAAGAAATCTCTAGCCAGCCTTCCCGCAAGAGGTTTTTTCTTAACACCAATCATATTAGTGTTAGATATAAATGGTAACTCCAACAATTTCTTTGTTCTCAACGCCTTCTATTTCCAGGAATTAGTCACTTCAACGATCTTTGATGGTTATACGGGTATCCAAAGTACAAACGAGATGGATGTTTGTTGTCCCAACCATTCTTGTTAGTCCCGATACCGATAAGGAAAAGGGGAATTTATAACAAAGTTTTTGTGTTGTTGATTCCTAGGTGTAGTGCTTTTTCCCTTATGCCGCCTATTGGTACTAATGTAGTGTAGGATTGACCCGCAATACGGAACCCATAGGTGTAACCTTTCGCTCAATACTCAAATCAACAATTGAAACATCTGAGGCTGCATCAATCGAGGATACACGATAGAAGGAATTGTTCTATCTCCAAACTTCACCTTCACCGAGCGTAGGTTTATTTCAATAATTTCGTTCTTTTTATACCGAATCGCGTCTCTTTCTCGTAAGACTGAGGTGAGGGCTAAAAAAAAAACAAGAAAAAAGAATCAAATCGCACCATCTCTGTAATAGGTAAATGCCTTTTTTTCTCCTGAAGTTGTCGGAATTATTCGTAATAAGATATTGGCTACAATTGAAGAGGTCTTATCAATAAAATTTCCATTTATACGAGATCTAGGCATAATTAGCAATCCATTCTAGAATTCTTTTCATTACCCCTCGGGGAAAATGATCCCACAAACAAAGCAAAGGAATTATACAGTACGAAATAACATAAAAACAGACTAATTTTATTCTAATAAATAGATATGGGCTTTCCGCTTAAATTGTCCCCTTTTGTTTGGGAAAGATATGAGATATTGGAATCAGATTGATTTCATTCCCATTTTTGTAGTATACCAATGAGCGGAACTATTACTATTTCATCTAAGTTAAATAACCAAGGACTTTATTTTACTATGGATTCTGATAACTCGAGAAGTTTTGATTTGGTTATGATCCAAAGAGAAAAAAGAATGGAATAATCATTCCATGAAAAAATAGAGTAGAGTAACCATACCTTCTGTTTGCATAACGTGTATACACCACGCCATACAATCGAAATATCAAAATCCATGGCATGGGACGATTCAAAAATTTGGAATAGATTCGTGGGGTAGCTGATGAATGAGAGAAGTTTTTGTTGAGAAATATTAAATGGGAAAGGAATTCTTCCTATGGAACTAGTGATCGGTCGTACCTGTACTGCAGTAATATGAATAACTCGCTATTCACTCAGTTTCTGGTCAATAATAAGATTATGTAGGAGAGATGGCCGAGTGGTTCAAGGCGTAGCATTGGAACTGCTATGTAGGCTTTTGTTTACCGAGGGTTCGAATCCCTCTCTTTCCGTTTCTGTTAATTCACCAACGTTATCGACCACAATGTATCAAATCAAATACCAATGGAAACCATTATTCCAGCAATAAGACCCTTATTTGATCGAAATTCTCTATTCCTAATTACTGTGGTTATAAAATAGGAAAGAGCAAAAAAGAAAAAAAAAAATCCTACTGTTGATCCATTTGTGATAGGTGAAAAAATGCGGATGGATTAAGGCCCTTAGATCTATTTAGTTCGGCGAAAAGGGGACAAAATTCTATGAACCTTTCTTTCTTAATTTTGTTAGGTTCAAGTCTGACGAGAATAATATTCTACGACTAACAACTCATTTATTTTCAAACCGATCCATTTACTATCTATTATTTGATTTACTAATCCTTTATATTGGAATGAGTCAATAGTCAAATGTTTTGGCAATTCCTCATGGGTGGATGAAGCAATATAATTTTGAATCAGACCTTTTGATCTTTGGTTATCCTTTGCAGTAATAATATCTCGGGGTTTGCAACGATAACTTGGTATATCCACTATACGACCATTAACTAAAATATGTCTATGGTTAACTAATTGCCTGGCTCCGGGGATGGTCGAAGCCATACCCAATCGAAAAAGGATGTTATCCAAACGCATTTCAAGTAGTTGTAGTAAAACCTGACCCGTTGACCCTTTGGCTTTTACAGCGATATGTACATATCTAAGTAATTGTCG